ATACACGAATCGCTTTAAATACAAGAAGCCGAGTGGGCGGATTAGTCCGAGTGGAGAGAAAAAAAAAAAGGATTGAACTGAAAATCTTTTCTGGAGATATCCATTTTCCTGGAGAGACAGATAAGATATCCCGACACAGTGGCATCTTGATACCCCCAGGAACAGGAAAAACAAATTCTAAGGAATCCAAAAAATTGAAAAATTGGATCTATGTCCAACGGATCACACCTACTAAGAAAAAGTATTTTGTTTTAGTTCGACCCGTAGTGACATATGAAGTATCGGACGGTATAAATTTAGCAACACTCTTCCCCCCGGATCTGTTACAAGAAAGGGATAATATGCAACTTCGAGTTGTCAATTATATTGTTTACAGAAATGGCAAACCAATTCGGGGAATTTCTGATACAAGTATTCAATTAGTTCGGACTTGTTTAATTTTGAATTGGGACCAAGACAAAAAAAGTTCTTCTATCGAAGAGGCTCATACTTCCTTTGTTGAAGTAAGTACAAATGGTCTGATTCGAGATTTCCTAAGAATTGACTTAGTGAAATTCCCTATTTCGTATCTCAGAAAAAGGAATGATCCCTCAGGCTCAGGATTGATCTCAGATTCAGATAATGTGTCAGATCACACCAATAACAATCCCTTTTATTCCAAGACAAAAATTCAACAATTACTTAGCCAAAATCAAGGAACTATTCGTACGTTGTTAAATAAAAATAAGGAATGCCCATCTTTGATAATTTTGTCATCATCTAATTGTTTCCGAATGGGTCCATTCAACGCTGGAAAATATCACAATGTGATAAAAGAATCAATTCAAAAAGATCCTATAATTAAAATTAGGAATTCGATTGGCCCTTTAGGAACAGTCCTTCAATTTGTGAATTTTTATTCATTTTACTATTTAATAACTCATAATCCTATTTTGGTAACTAAATATTTGCAACTTGAAAATTTAAAACCGACTTTTCAAGTAATTAACTATTATTTAATGGATGAAAATGGGAGAATTTTGAATCCCGATTCATGCAGTAACATCGTTTTGAATTCATTCAATTTGAATTGGTATTTTCTCCATCATAATTATTATCATAATTATTTTGAAGAAAGATCCACAATAATTAGTCTTGGACAGTTTATTTGTGAAAATGGATGTATATCCAAAAACGGACCCCATCTCAAATCGGGTCAAGTTTTGATTGTTCAAGTTGACTCTGTAGTAATAAGATCCGCCAAGCCTTATTTGGCCACTCCAGGAACAACTGTTCATGGTCATTATGGAGAAATCCTTTACGAGGGAGATACATTAGTTACATTTATATATGAAAAATCGAGATCCGGTGATATAACGCAGGGTCTTCCAAAAGTGGAACAAGTGTTAGAAGTGCGTTCAATTGATTCAATATCGATGAACCTAGAAAAAAGAATTGAGGGTTGGAACGAGCATATAAAAAAAATTCTTGGAATTCCTTTGGGATTCTTGATTGGGGCTGAGCTAACTATAGTGCAAAGTCGTATATCTTTGGTTAATAAGATCCAAAAGGTTTATCGATCCCAGGGGGTGCAAATCCATAATAGGCACATAGAAATTATTGTACGCCAAATAACATCAAAGGTGTTGGTTTCAGAGGATGGAATGTCTAATGTTTTTTTACCTGGAGAACTAATTGGATTGTTGCGAGCGGCGCGAACGGGGCGCGCTTTGGAAGAATCGATCTGTTACCGCGCCATCCTATTGGGAATAACAAGGGCATCTTTGAATACTCAAAGTTTCATATCTGAAGCGAGTTTTCAAGAAACTGCTCGAGTTTTAGCCAAAGCTGCTCTCCGGGGCCGTATCGATTGGTTGAAAGGCCTAAAAGAGAACGTTGTTATAGGGGGGATGATACCCGTTGGTACCGGATTCAAAGGATTAGTGCATCGTTCAAGGCAACATAAGAACATTCCTTTGAAAACCAAAAAGAAGAATTTTTTCGAGGGGGAAATCGGAGATATTTTGTTCCACCACAGAGAATTATTTGATTCTTCCATTTCAAAGAAGTTTCATGATACATCAGAACAATCATTTAGAGGATTTAATGATTCTTAAAAGTGGATTCATACTTTTTTTTTATTTTAATTAAAAAAAAACTCTTTATTTAGGGTCATTTTTTGTGGTAATCGAAAAAAAGATAATAACGAATAGAGGGTAGGGGTTTGGATTGTGTATCGACATCCACACGGCCAATCTTCGGTAGACGAAAAGGTTCCATCGGAACAATTATTTAGTTCAGGGCAACCTCGTCGCTTTTTTTTGAAAAAAAAAAAAAGCGAAAGTGGGGGGGAGAAATGACAAGAAGGTATTGGAATATCAATTTGGAAGAGATGATGGAAGCGGGAGTTCATTTTGGTCATGGTACTAGGAAATGGAATCCTAGGATGGCACCTTATATTTCTGCCAAGCGTAAAGGTATTCATATTCCAAATCTTACTAAAACTGCTCGTTTTTTATCA